GAGTATTTCTTAATTCTTTTTTTTTTCTTCCAAAAAAAAAGAATGTGCCTACAGTAAGAGGACTAATCAGTTATTTCGTTCATCGCCCCAAACATGCCAATATTGGCACTAATGGTACGTAAATGTAACTCCTTGTTCATGTTCAAACAACTATTCAGAGTTCCGAGCGCTCCTTGTAAAGCTTGTTGGAAAACCCGTTGTCGGACTTGATTAATTGCTCTTTGTTGTTCAAAATGAATGGTTTCATTTTTGTAATTTTCTAATTGGTCCAAAGTCTTAGAAGTTGAATTAATCAAATTGAATTTTTCTCGTTCTATCTCAGAGTATCCGTTCACTCGAAACTGATCTGCTTCTATTTCGACTTTCCGTAACCGGGCCCGGGCTTTTTCCAGCCGTTCAACGGCCCCGCCCTGCAGTTCTTCTGAATTTCGAATACTATTCAAGATCCTCAGTTTGCGATTATCTAATAAATCACTTAATGAAAGTAGATTATCTTTCCATTCATCTCAAAACTTCCATGATCCCTTCCCGAACCAAACATGAAATTTTCGATTCATTTGGCTCTCACACTCAATTACGTCAACTACTTATGTATGGGGGGGGTTCCCATATCTTTTTTTAATGTAATGAGCCTATCCTCTCTCTTCTCTATTCATATTCCAAAATGAATCTTGCGACTGATCCCTAATCCAAGACCGGAATATTCGGAGGACTCTTCTGACCAAATCAAAATAGATAATTGTCAGCAAAGTTGTTTCTTTTTTTCTTCAAATCCAAAGAATTCTTCTTACTTTATACATAGGTCATCGATTCAGCATAAAAAAGAGTTGTTTGAAATACCTATTTTTCAATATTTTCCAATCAAATTTCCAATACCACTAAAAGGCTCAAATCTTTTTATCAACATGAGTGTTTTATATCGAAAAAAAAAAAAAAATTCCAATTATTATTAATTATTTCATTATTCCTTTTGAAAATATTTCTATTCTATAGTAAAACATAGTAGTAGAAAGAGTACCGTGCTTTGTCTGGACTTCAATTCAAACTTTAGCTTTAACCATGTTAATGGTCCCACATTATTGGTTTGATTCATAGAGAATCAAAATAGATTTACCAACAAATCACGAAATGCTATGGTTCTTAAATATGATTTGAAATTGATTCAGAAGTAATTCGCGGAATCATGCACCCTTTTCCCTTTGGTCCTTAGTTATAACGAAAAAAAAAAGTGCAGCTGGTTGGGTCCAGCCGATTCTTGAAATAAACAACTCGCACACACTCCCTTTCCAAAAAAGATCAATACACCAAGCACTACACTTAGATTTATTGGATTTGTTGCTAAAATATCGGTATTAAACCCGAAACTCCCGGCGAATGGCCAGTGAACCAAAGAAACGAAAGAATCGGTTCCATTTTTCATATGATCTCCTCTTTTAGATAGACTAAAAAAAATTAGTAATTTACCTATTTCGACACAGAGTCAAAAATTCGATTTTGAAATCCTTTCTTTGAATTGGAAATTGGGGATTCCCGCTAAGAAGGATACTATTTAGTATTAGGGACCGGGACTTCTGTCAATTGCAAAACCCCTCGTTTGTTGCAACATCCCTTAAAAAGAGGGTTTTCCTTACTTTAGACTAATAAAGGGAAAGAAAAAAGTGAATTGGTATGCTTATTTTAATTCCTCATCCTCAAATAAGTCCTTCCAATTGTAGGAGTTAAATCTTGATAGAATTCGAAAAAGCCCGAAACACCGATCTAATCAATAAGAGAAAAAAAAAAAATAAGTCAATTTCCTTTCCTATTTATCGGATTAAACAAAAGGATTCGCAAATAAAAGCGCTAATGCTACAACCAGTCCATAAATTGTTAAAGCTTCCATAAAAGCCAGACTAAGCAATAAAGTACCTCGTATTTTTCCCTCCGCTTCGGGTTGTCTCGCAATTCCCTCTACTGCTTGGCCCGCAGCAGTACCTTGACCAACTCCAGGTCCAATAGAAGCAAGCCCAACAGCCAACCCGGCGGCAATAACGGAAGCGGCAGAAATCAGTGGATTCATGATAAGTTCCTCGCACTAAAATGAAAATAAAGAAAAACAAAAACTAAAGAAATCGTTAATGATACAATCGTCCAATGAATTATGACTTAATTATTCCGTCACTGGGATTCACCCAGCCGAAGTAACTAGGAACTCCGAATTGGAATAATAATAATATTATTATTGAACCACCAAAACTATTTCGATATCTTTTTTTTAGTTCCGATCCACGGGCACAACACAGGATTTTTATGAATCCATACGACTTTTGTTCTTCCATTTCTTTTTTCGGGACCCTTTTTTGAATTCTTCGTTCGTTTTCTTTACTTTATTTCATCTCTTTATTTTTATTGATTCAATTCCCAGTCAAAGCAAAGACGAAATCGAATAATTTCTATTGGAATCCCTATCGAAATTCACAATAGTCGCAAGAGTAGGGTGGATTAGATGTATCTTTAGTTCATATATAACTAGCAATATCTAATATCCCATATACATGTCTTTCTTCCAGAACGTAAACCAACTATTCATATCTTAGATTCAAAGTATTCGTATCGTAAAGTCAATCGTATTCTAGAACCCCTTTTCAAAAAACCCACAAGAGTTGGCATTTGATTCCATATACCTAATTATGTCCCCTCGCCTAATCACCCCTTTTTTTATGAATCTCTTTTTTTAGGAATTTTTTTCTATTCCGTTTATTTATCATTATCCAACATGGCTACACTCGAAATAGACGAATTCATTGGGGCGAATCATTGCATAGAACTCAATATCAGTATTTGATTGAGGTACGGTCATGCAATTTATTATTTATTATATTAATATTTTCTTTTGGTCAATCGTTGAATTGAAGAATTGACTAAAATCAACTAAAAAGGGAATCGTTTTAGCTAAATTTAGCTAAAAAGGGAATCATTTTAGAAAGCATCTTTCTTTTCTTTTTTTTAATCACCCGCCTGTGATACTCTAAGAATTTTTATTCAAATTATCACTCTTGGTATTTGCTATTGGAATTGAATGAACAAATAATGAACAAAACAATATAAAGAAAATATTAAGAAAGAAAATATTAATTGGCGGGGGGGGATGATATAATAAGGCCAAAGAGGAATTTTAGGAAAAAGATCCTTTCGATCTCTTTCCTAAAATTCCCCAATTTCATAATTTTTTTTATACGACTCTTGGTCGTATATTCTGTATTTGTAAGATTTATGGTTGGATATGTATGTTTCCTAAGTCGATTATCTTGAATTACACATACATTGCCTTGTTCTAAGCTACAAAAAAAGACAATTTCGAAAACGAGTCAATGATGTCCCTCCATAGATTCGCCTATATAAGCCGCAGCTAAAGTTGCAAAAATAAGAGCTTGAATACCGCTTGTAAATAATCCAAGGAACATGACAGGTATAGGAACCACTAAAGGGACTAAAGAAACAAGAACAACAACTACTAATTCATCGGCTAATATATTGCCGAAAAGTCGAAAACTAAGTGATAAGGGTTTTGTGAAATCTTCTAAAATGTTAATGGGTAACAGAATTGGAGTCGGTTGAATGTATTTACTGAAATAACCTAATCCCTTTTTGGAAAGACCCGCATAGAAGTATGCTACTGACGTGAGCAAAGCTAAAGCAACAGTAGTATTTATATCATTCGTAGGTGCGGCTAACTCCCCATGAGGTAACTCTATGATTTTCCAAGGTAAAAGAGCACCAGACCAATTCGAAACAAAAATAAAAAGAAACATAGTTCCAATAAAGGGAACCCATGGGCCGTATTCTTCTCCAATCTGAGTTTTGCTCACGTCTCGAATGAATTCAAGGACATATTCGAAGAAATTTTGACTGGCAGTCGGAACGGTTTGTGGATTCCGAACGGCTATAAAGGCTGAACCTAATAAGATAGCAATTACAACCCAAGAAGTAATAAGTACTTGGGCATGGACTTGGAACCCGCCTATTTGCCAATAGAAATGTTGGCCTACTTCCACACCGGATATATCGTATAACCCCTTTAGTGTGTTGATGGAACATGATAGAACATTCATATTGCCCTCTGACCGAAATCGAAATTTAAAAGGAATTATTTTGATTCAACCATCTTCTTTTCGACTTGTCTACGTGAATTGTAGATTTTGAATATCTGCTAATTACATAATATCCACCAGTTTTTGTCTATTTTTTTTTTGTGCGATTCAGGAATAGTACCCCAGCCATAAATCCATGGAGTTACCAAAAAAATTGATTTATCTTATTATTAATCAACGATTTCGTATATAGCTAGAGCGACCCTCACAAATTGCGAATACTAATTTGTTAAGAATTAATCGGATTGAAGCTATAGCGTCATCGTTTGCTGGAATCGAAATATCTGCGAGATCGGGGTCACAATTTGTATCGATTAAACAAATTGTTGGAATTCCCAAAGTGATACATTCTCGAAGAGCCGTATATTCTTCGTGCTGATCGACGAGGATTACAATATCGGGTGCCCTCGTAATATATTTAATCCCGCCCAGATACGTTTGCAGGCGTGATAATTGTCTCTTCAAAATAGCGGCATCCCTTTTGGGAAGACTGTCGAGTCTCCCCTTTTTTTGTTCCGTTCTCAAATCCCTGAACTTGTGAAGTCTTGTTTCTGTGGTGGACCAATTCGTTAACATACCACCGAGCCATTTTTTATTAACATAATGACACCGAGCCCTTATTGCAGCTCGCGCGACTGAATCAGCTGCTTTATTTTTAGTACCAACAATTAAGAATTGTTTTCCCCTACTTGCTGCATCAAAAACTAAATCACAAGCTTCTGATAAAAAACGAGCAGTTCGAGTCAGATTTGTAATATGAATACCTTTGTGTTTTGCAGATATATAAGGTGCCATTCTAGGATTCCATTTCCGAGTACCATGACCAAAATGGATTCCTGCTTCCATCATCTCTTCCAAATGGATGTTCCAATATCTTCTTGCCATTTCTCCCCCACTTCCTCTTAAAAAAAAAGAGACGAGGCGCCCTGAAATAAAGAATTGTTCCGAGGGAACCTTCTCTTCTACCAGAGATTGACCATTGATAATTGATACACGATCCAGGCCATTCATTACTTTCTATTCATTATTATCTTTTTTTTCTTACCATTAATCAAATGATCACAAATAGTTAAAAGAATCCGCTCCTAGGACTCATTAAACCCTCTAAGCAATTGCTCTGATGTATCATGGAAAGTCGTTGAAATGCAAGAGTCAAATAATTCTCTGTGGTGTAAGAAAATATCTCTCATTTCCCCCCCGAATAAATTCCCTTTTTGTCTTTCCAAAAGAATGATGTTATGCTGCCTTGAACAGTGCACTAATCCTTTGAATCCGGTACCAACGGGTATTATCCCCCCCAGAACAACGTTTTCCTTCAAGCCTTTCAACCAATCGATACGACCTCGGAGAGCTGCTTTTGCTAAAACTCGTGTGGTTTCTTGAAAACTTGCTTCGGATATAAAACTTTGAGTATTCAGAGATGCTCTCGTTATTCCCAATAAGATAGCTCGATAACAGATCACTTCTTCCAAAGCGCGCCCCGTTCGTTCCGCTCGTAACAATCCAATCAGTTCGCCGGGTAAAAAAATATTAGACATTCCATCTTCTGAAACCAAGACTTTTGATGTTATTTGACGTACAATAATTTCTAGATGCCTATTATGGATCTGCACCCCCTGCGATCGATAAACCTTTTGGATCTTATTAACCAAAGAGATACGACTTTGCACTATAGTTAGCTCAGCACCAATCAAGAATCCCCAGGGAATCCCAAGAATTCTTGTTATACGCGCGTTCCAACCCTCAACTCTCTTTTCTAGGTTCATCGATATTGAATCAAGCGAACGCACTTCTAACACTTGTTCTACTTTTGGAAGACCCTGCGTTATATCACCAGATCTCGATTTTTCATATATAAATGTAACTAATGTATCCCCTTCGTAAAGGATTTCTCCATAATGCCCATGAACAGTTGCTCCAGGAGTAGCCAAATAAGGCTTAGCTGATCGTATTACTACAGAGTTGACTTGAACAATTAAAACTTGACCAGATTTTAGGGGTGGTCCGTTTTTGGTTATACATACATTTTCACAAAGAAACTGCCCAAGACTAATTCTCGGGGACATTTCCTTACAATAATTATGATGGAGAAAATACCAATTCAAATTAAATGGATTCAAAATGATCTTACTGTCTGTATCAGGATTCGAAATTTCCCCGTTTTCATCCATTAAATAATATTTAAGTGTTTGACAAGGCTGTTTTAAATTGTCAAGTTTCAAATAGTTAGTTACCGAGAGATGATTATGAGTTATTAAATAGTAAAATGAATAAAAATTCGCAATTTGAAGGACTGTTCCTAAAGGTCCCAACGAATTCCTAATTGGGGTTAGAGAATCTTTTTGAGTTGGAATTGATTGTTTTATCACATTGTGATATTTTACATCGTTCAATGGACCCATTCGAAAATAATTAGATGATGACAAAATTCTCAAAGATTGGCATTCCTTATTTCTATTCAACAACGTACGAATAGTTCCTTGATTTTGGCTAAGTGATTGTTCAACCCCCGCCTTGCCAAAAACGGAATAAAACGGATTGCTATTGGTGCGAACGGAACCATTATCAGAGATCAATCCTGAACCTGACGGATGATTCCTTTTTCTGATATATGAAATTTGGGATTTCACTAAGTTGATTCTTAAGAAATCGCGAATCAGACCATTTGTACGTACTTCAACAAAGGAAGCACAAACCTCTTCGACGGAAGAACTTTTTTTGTCTTGGTCCCAATTCAACACAAAACACGTACGAACTAATTGAATACTTGTATCAGGAATTCCCCGAGCAGCTTTGCCCTTCCCATAAAGGACATAATTGACAACTCGAAATTTCATATTATCCTTTTCCCGCAGCGGATCCTGGGGGAAGAGTGTTGCTAAATTTATACCGTCTGCTATTTCATATGTGACTACGGGTCGAACCAAAACAAAATACTTTTTCTTGGTAGGTGCGATCCGTTGAACATAGATCCATTTTTTCAATTTTTTTGATTCCTTAGTGGATTCCTTAAGTTTTTTTTTTTCCCTTTCTGGCGGTATCAAGATGCCACTATGTCGGGATATCTTATCTATCTCTCCGGGAAAATGGATATCTCCCGAAAATATTTTTAGTTCAATCCCCCCTTTTTTTCTCTCCATTCGCACCAATCCGCCCACTCGGCTTCTTATATTTAAAGTGATTCGTGTATCTACTCCAATGATACTATTATTCCGTACCATTAGGTAAGAAGATTCGGGAAAAATATGCACTTCCTCGGGAATGAAAAAAAGGCGATCTATTTGCATTTGGTATTTTGGCTTAATTTTTTTGAGTCCTCGATACTCAATCAAGTCCTCTTTTTTGACGATTGAATGCACCCCCAGAGTCC